TCCTAATTTCATTTCAATTAAATGATCCGCAGCTGCCAAGATATCTCTCGGTAACAAAAAAATATTGTTATGCGGTATATGAAGATTTAGTCTCTCGTTCATATTTAGTCGACCAATCCTTCCTAATTCACATTTTTGCTGAAAAAATTTCTTTTGTAATTCTTTACATAAGGATTCAGAAAATACTGGATCTCCGCCTACACAAGTAAATTGTTGATAAAACTCTAAAATAGCATTTTCTTTTGACCCAATTTCGTTTTTATCCTTATCATTAAGGAAAGACAAGAAAATTTCAGGGTAACACACATTCTCTATAATTTCTTTTAGATTCAACCCCATAGCTGATGATAGAACTAGAATAGATATTTTCTGTTTCCTACTCACACGAACCCACATTCTCCTTTTTCTATCAATCTGTAATTCTACTCTTCCCCCCCAATCTGATATTATTGTGCCAACATAGACCAAAATTCCTTTATAGTTCGATTCTGACCGGTAATAAATACCGGGGCTTTGCAATATTTGATTAATCACAATTCTGTATATTCCATTTACTATAGAAGTTCCCAGGGAATTCATTAGAGGAATGTTTCCAAGAAAAAGGGTTTGTTCTTGCATATCCCTACTGCCTTTCCAAATTAATGCTGCGGATACATAGAATTCAGAAGAATATGTAAGTGATTCATATACAGCATCTCTTTCTTTTATCAAAGGTTCTAGTAATTGATATGTTTCCACAAATAATTGAAATTCCATTTCTTGATCTGGATCTTCTATTTTTGGAAACTTAGAAAGTTCTTCTCTTAAGCCCTGATCAATGAACCTACAAAATCCTTCAAATTGTATCTGATTAAATGCAGGTATTACAGACAATCCCTCATTTTCATCTCTAAGCATTTTTAATTTCCCATTTGTTGATAAAAGAATTCCATTATTCAGTCGTTTTTCATTCAATTATATAGGTCGATCTGGCAATAATGAAATTTCTATTCTCGTTACGGAATCACATAAAAGTTGATCTAATCCATATATGAATAAGGAATGTATGAAATATATATGAACAGGGAGAATTCTAGACTCAAATTGGAATTTCCAACAAATACAACTAGAAAGCAATTGCAAAATTCCACTTAACTTATTAAGTTAGACTTATGAAGTTTTGTATAGAATAACAAAAGAAAAGGGAATTCCATTTCTACGATTATTATGTTATGATATTACATGTTTTACATATTCCAATTCTAATAGGATTTGATAACAGTAAAATAAATGATCCCGATTTTATCTCTTCGATAAGATAAAGACCCAATAATAAGAAACAATATAAAGTGGATTCTTTATAGCACTTAGCTTTTTTCGTGAATTTCCCTTTTTAGCTTTTTAGTTTTAGTTAAAAAAAAAAGGTCCGCGCAGAAGAGATATTTTTTTATCTATTTTTTTTTCTATTTTTATAGAGGTCGTTATAATACGATTGAAGCGCGGAAGAGGGTTGGTTTTATGAAACCGCAAATAGAAGGATAGTTATTTATATATAACTATAAAGATAGTTCTTTATATATAGATATTATGTCTCCCCTGTTATTGCAGTTCGATTCTGGACAGCGGATGTCGTGTTCTGGCAAAACCCATAGAATCTATTTTCTATTTCAATTTTCATTGAACAGAAATCTAAGATTTACCATTAGATATTCGCATAAGAATTTAAGTTCTGGGGTTGACAAATCTATCTATCTTCTATTACACTATATCTTAAACAGAGAAGAGAAGGATTTCTTGATTGGAAAGAATCAATACTAAATAGTTCCATATTCATTTTCCTATATTATATATTCATAAGGAAATGAAACGCTAGATTCAAATCTAAGAATGGTTCGAATTCATAGTCAATAGTTATTGGGCGGCATGGCCGAGTGGTAAGGCGAAGGACTGCAACTCCTCGTTCCCCAGTTCGAATCTTGGGTGTCGCCTCGTCTGATCAACAAAAGACACGAAATGCCTTAGTTGGTTTTGCTGATATAACTGCTGCAATTGCTTCCCAATCAGATCAGCATGCGGAGGAAAAAAAGGACCCTTGAGACTGGTCACTGCCTATTTTTATTTGTGCTTCATCTTTACCGATTCTACCAAAACAAAAAAAAATAATATAATAAGAACTTCTTAAGATAAATTGGATTTTTTGTATTATTTCATCAATGGCATTAGTCAAAATCTTTTTTTTTTGACTCCACACCGGTGATTCGACTACTATTATTAGTGAACAATAAACAAAGTAAACAATACTGGAAAAATATCTTCATATTCATAGAGATAGGGGACATAATTCACATGGATATAGTAAGTCTCGCTTGGGCTGCTTTAATGGTAGTCTTTACATTTTCCCTTTCACTCGTAGTATGGGGAAGAAGTGGACTCTAGGGGTACTCCTAATTGAGTTGAGAAATTGAACTCTATCAATTGTTTTATAGATCATTCTGCAAAGACTTTTCAATTCAATTAATTCAATTTCGAAATTCTTGCAAATTTCGAAATTGAATTAAAAAAATCTTAAAAAAATCTCCATTTCGAAATTCTATTGGAGTCGGATTTGGGTTGAATAATCTATTCTCTTCAAGAATAGACGAAAAAGACCCTTTATAATAGAATCCTAATCAAACAAATAGTTGAATGATTCCCGTCTTTCATATTTAGAAAGTAAAAAAAATCAAAATGAGGGAAAATTTATTCCAAACAAATTCTTCTTAAATTTTCTATTTCGCTAAACGGATCCTTACCAGAGTTATATATTGACATTTCTAGTAGGAATAGAGGAACCCTTTTTGACTTTTTATTTGTTTGGCTTTTTCTTGTTCAAAGATAAAAGAAAGTCTTTCCTTTATTCATTTTGAAAATTTCAAGTTATTTAATTCTATTTAAATGTAAATGATTTCCGTGAGGAATCAGATATACATAGTGGTCCTCCAACGAGATAATACACATTCTAAGATATTTTCTTAAAGAAGTCGCATATGTCGTTGCGTGCTTATTACTTAACTTTACTATTTGATTTAGTATTTTTGAAATCCTATTTCTTTATGCTTTACTTTATTGACTTGACTCATTTCATATCATGATTCAAAGATTCAAAACCGCCGGAGTTTACTAATGCTTTTCCACAAAATCTGAAAAGTTTTTCTAAAACTCCATTCTTTGGATGATTTGATAATCGTTTAATCACTTAAGAATGCTAAAAAAATATTTTTGGATTTTCTATTCTTAATAGAATATATCTAGACTCTTTTTTTCCTTTTCTTTGATTATTTCAATAGACTCGAGGATTCCTATTCAAATTTCAATAGGAAATTCAAAATAATCACAGAATTCCAGGAATTCGAATCGTAAGAGCTAGAAGTACCCCTCGACCATTTGAGAATAAGATTCTAATTCGAATGAACACAAATCAAATGGATGAGGAAAAGAAATCGAATTGGGACCTTATGTACATTCCATATAGTTCATTAATATCTAAATATCTAAAAATGAAGATGCCATTTTCGATTGATTTCTATTAACCCTATATCTTTATACAGTACAACTTTCTAAACTCGAATAAAAAAAATAGATAGTATGGGCAGTAAAGAAATATATATTTTTTTCTACCCATACTATCGAATCTCATAGGATACTGCTGATTCTAGTCCGTACAGCACATTTCAGCTAAAACCAAAATTTGGAATCCTTTTTGTTTCTCTTTTTAATCATTGATATTAATTAAAAACGAAAATGTTAACTTGCGTTCAAATTAATTACTTTGACTAACAGTTTTTACATATATTATAAGTAAAAAAGCAGTAGGAACTAGAATGAACAGTGCAGTAGCAATAAATGCGAGAATATTGACTTCCATAATCTCATCCTTTTATTTTTCTTTACTTCACAATAACTCGGGATTTAATCCCATAGAGATGATAATTTTTTTGCCTCTAAATTCAATGAGATAAATATTATCTCGATAATATCGAATCGGATAAATATCATGAATAAGAATACCTAACCTATCAAATGGATTCCTCGTCGAGAATTGAATAGTATAACATAGAAAGATCGTTTATTCATACCGAATCCAAAAAAGGATTCTTGACCCAATCGAGAATTTCGTTACTTTATTTTCATTTTTGAATTTTCTTTCAAATTCTTTTTGATTCTTTTTTTCTATAAAAAACTACTATATGCCTTCTTTATCCAATCAGTTCACCAAGTATCATCTAACCTCCTTTCCACTTACATTGGTTCCAAACAAATCCAAACAAACAAATAATAGAAGCGAAATGGAGAAAGGGAAGTGAAGTTCTAAACTCCTTATCTAATCTTATTGGAAAAAGGTGTGATAAAGATTAGTAATGGAATAAATAGAATATAGCAAAACTTTCGTGTACAGTTTGAATGAGATAGATTATTTCAAATTCAAATTAGTAATTGAGCAAAATCGGAGTCAAAAAAGAAGAGATTTTTCCAATTAAAAGAATTTCAAAGAAATTCGATTCATCTTGCATCGTACAAAGAAAAATTTGATTAGTGTATGTACTATCGGCAAAGATAAGATATGGTACTCGATGCGATTTCATTACGCAGGTTGGGAGAAATCGAAAAAGCCAAACTCGGTGCGGTATCTCTTGAAATCCTGGATATTCTGTCTCGATCCGTCTCCGTCACTATTAGTTAAAATAGTTAAACTAGTTAAAAAAAGTGGAATTCTCATTTTTCTATTTACTTTGATGAAAAAAAAGTAAAAAAAAAGAAAAGGGAGGGACCCCCTTCTCTTTGAGAAAAAAAATTCTACTATTTGTCTCCTTTTTAGAGACAAAAAAAATCGAAAGCGTAATTGATATATTTTTTTGGTTGGATTATTGGATTTGAATCCATCGGGACTGACGGGGCTCGAACCCGCAACTTCCGCCTTGACAGGGCGGTGCTCTGACCAATTGAACTACAATCCCAAGAAACTAAAATATAAAATAAAGAAAGTGTACAGCAATTCTTATTGGAATTGGAATCGGCCTCGTTATAAGAGAGAGGCGAGTGGTAATATGGATATCCACATGGATATCCACTTTAGTTATAATGACACAAATTACTAGTCATCGTTATTTCAAATAAAAAAAATCGATTGATAATTAATCTTTCAATGAAAAGATTGAAGGTTTATTTTTTCTTTCTATCTTTATATTATTCTTTTTCTTAGACTTTCTATTTAGAAATCTTGATATGAATCTAGGTCATTAACAAGATCAGAATTTGTAGGAAAAAACGACAAAAAAAGAAAGTAAATAAAATACAAGTAAAGATATAACAGAAATTTGGATTTCTTTTTTTTGTCTTTTTAGTTTTTTGTATCAAGCATTTCTAGAAAACAGAATAAAACGGAACAAGAAGGTAATATGATTTCATGGCGGATCAGTGAATTATTGGGCCGAGCTGGATTTGAACCAGCGTAGACATATTGCCAACGAATTTACAGTCCGTCCCCATTAACCGCTCGGGCATCGACCCAGGAAGAAGAAATTCTATATTTCATTTCTTAATAATTCCCGATCCACTTCCTTTCGTAATACCCCACCCCCAGGGGAAGTTGAATCCCCGTTGCCTCCTTGAAAGAGAGATGTCCTAAACCACTAGACGATGGGGGCACAATTTGTCAGCATACTATGCTCATAGTATGAACAGTTTTTTTGAAATTGTCAATATAACGAAAGGGTAGAACTACATTCAAAAGATCTTTCCCTCTTTGATGATTCCTCATTTCTTTTCTATTCATGAATGGTTCATTCTAATCACCATTATTCCATTATTCATTCTAATATTCTAATTTATTCTAATTTCAATAGAATTTCATTACTAAAGAATTCTCTAAGGTCTAGAAATTTCTTAAGAAATTGACTAATTGCCTATATTCGCTAATATATATTCACTAATTGAGTTTCTATTCATTAGGTAAATGCAATTTCTCGTTAATTTCTCGTTTATGAATGAATTATTATAAGTTTCCTTCATATAAGAATTTGATTCGAATCTATTTCGATTTTTATTTACTTTAGATAGATTAGATTTGGAATCCATTTTTATAGATATATATTATTTACATGCTGGCTCGTTTAGGAATGGAAGCCCTTTTAACTCAGCGGTAGAGTAACGCCATGGTAAGGCGTAAGTCATCGGTTCAAATCCGATAGGGGGCTTTGCCCTTTTTTCATAAAACTTCAATGGTAGTATTTCTAGGAGAATAGATTGAAGGGGGGAATATAGATATTATTGATATCTGTAATAAATAGAGTTTAAAGTAAAAAACTCTAGATCTATAATAAAATTTTGAATTTAATTCGAATAAGTTCGAATGGTTTATAATAGATTAATTAGAGTTATAGAGTTTCTCATCTGTTTATTATATTTAAACATAAATAATGATAAGTTCGCTATTAAATCGCCCAATTTTTTGTCCAACCCAATCAAATAAAAAATCAATTGTAAAGATTAGATTAGAAATAAACAAAAGAAAAAGTAAGTGGACCTAACCTATTGAATCAGGATTCTATCCACTATTCTGATATTCAAATTCGATATAGATGAAATTGGAACAGCGGATCCATCCGCCTTTTTCTTTCATTTTCATATTTTACTTTTTTGGATTCCGCATAGAAGATTTCTATATAATAAGATTGATATATCTAGTGGATCATGGCTTCATGTACCAAATATTTCAATATCGATGCATACAATATCTTTATTCCGATAATATAATGTAGAATTAGGTGAGAGAAAACCACTTTTATTTTATTGAAAATATCCTATTACCTATTATTTAATATTGTGTATTGTATTTTATAATAGAGAAAAAATTCTCTTTCTATCTCACAGACATAAAGTAAATAGAAAAAATATTCGAAGTACCTTTCTTGCTTTGTCCTGTGAAAGGGCATACTTGGGGTTTTTGTATTCATCTGAAAGAAAAAAAAATATAACAAAGATGGCAATAAAAAAAATATAACAAAGATGGCAATAAAACGGATAAAGTATAAGAATAAAGTATAAAATAATAAAATGTATGATACTGTAGTAGTTTCATGCACATAGAAATTCAAAAAGTAGAGAATTTTTTTTTTAGAAATCGAAATCTCCTGAACAAGATTAAAAAATAAGATTAGTTTGCTAGAATGAAAGAAACAAGTCTGAGGATCAATTGGTAACAAGCGAGGGGATCGCTTGTTCTTTCAACAATTCTTTCAAAAAAAAATGCATGGCTGATCTCATATAGTTATTAAGACTAAAAAGAAAAAGGAATAATCAAATTGAGTTCATGAATTTATCTAAGATTTGTCTAAGTCAGGTTATCGGCTGATAAAAAATTTTGATCTTCGAAACTCATTAGAAATTAGAACGGGCAGTATATGATAAATCAAATCACACGTAAATGATAGAAAAAAGGTCCTGAAAATGCTATGAAGTGCTCGAAAATGGTTCAAGTAGTTG